AAAATCAATTCTTAAAAAAAAAATAGCAAGAATTGATTTCTAATAAGCAGTCTTATCAATATAAAAAAAAAGTTTAGGTATTGTGTGGGTACCTAAAGTAAAGGTACCTGCTCAACGTAGGTGCAGGGGGTAGAAAGGCTGATCCAAATTTATTGCTGCAGCTATACATTCAATGTAGAAGAATTTGAATTTTAGAATCGAAAGTTCATAATATAAGACTTCTCGGCTCTTATTCATTTTTTTTTCATTTTTTTGGAATGAATACATCATTCAATTTGGCAGACAGAACAGAATAGTAAAGATTTCATCGAAAACTTACAGCAGCTTGCCAAACAAACGCTAATAGAAAAAAGAGTACAGGTATGACAGGCATAATATCCACGATTGGGTTGAAAATGGCATAAGCTTCAGGTAATTTGGCGAAGAAAAAACAAGTCGGATAAAGAACAGAATTAAAACAGATACAGGTTAAACTAAGTATATTAGGCATAACAAGCATTTCGTTCGTTCTTGTAGAGTAGATAATTGGATTTTGATTGAGTTATTTTTCTAAGGGAAAAAGGAAAAGAAAAGGTGGATTCAAAACCCTTTTTTCTTCGGACTTTTCCAAACAAAAAATACCTCCTTGTATTCTCATTCTCAAATGAGAATGGAAGAAATTCGACTTTCATATAATATCTTAATAGAATTCCATGTAATGATCAATGCATTTTTTGGATTCTATATTATCCGCATGTTTAGAATCCTAGCAAGAAAATATCCCTTATTTTTTGGGTAATTGAAGTGGGGTTGACGAATAATATATAATAATAATACTGTTTATTAGTGTCACATAAAACGAAATGGGGCGTGGCCAAGCGGTAAGGCAACGGGTTTTGGTCCCGTTATTCGGAGGTTCGAATCCTTCCGTCCCAGATTTTTTTTGATGAAACGAAAGATAGAATCGTATTGTGCCCTGCACGACACAAAAGCTTATTAAAGAAAATAATAAGTTCTTATGAACTCTTAGATTAGATGCATTTTTAAGGATTCCTTTTCTTTCTCAGAAAACAAAATCAAGTGTCAAGTCCAGTCAAATTGACTATTTTGATTTTCATTAAAAATTTTGGTCTGTCAGGCACATTCAGGATATACTCCTACTACTCATTACTCAATATGTGCTTTGAATATGTGTTTTGAAATTCGAACTTTTTAGATAAACTTTATGCTCCATATCCATGAAGTGGGAATTCTTACAGGATACATTTGATACCTAATGTAAAAAAAAAAGAAGGGTCCTTCTTTGGTTAAGCGAAAACGATCTCGATTTGGGATTCTTTAAATATCCCAAATGATCCATTCCGATAAGGATAAGGTAAGAACTATTCGTTGGATAGAATAGAATGGATTCAAAAAACAATTATACTTTTCTTATTTTTGATTTTGAGTTCTTTCTATTAGCTAAAAGAAAGAATACTATAAGTAAAAGTAAAGACCTGAATTTTACTTTACACTCATTTTTTACTTCATTTTTTCTTTCTTTGGTTACTCCAGTCGAAGGAGTATGAAAAGTTTATAATTACTAAAAAACTACCAATCTTTTCATTGGCATAGTTTATTTGTTGGAGAAGAGTTGATCCTTCTCATTTCAGGATTAATCATCTCGGGTTCTCTGTTGAGTATGGAAATTCAATAGTAAATAAGTCTTAAGCAAATTAGTTTATTCCTCTTTTTCAAACTATGTTTCATTCATATGATAGAATATGGGTTTAAATAAATTGGATCTTTGCAGAGTCTTCCGCGATAAATACTTATTTCTTTTATCCAAAATTTCTCCATAGATAGCAAGTTTGAATTAGTATACAAAACCAATGACTATTCACGATTCCATCAATATTGGATCAATTCTCGATACCACTTTGCAATGAAATTAGAGGAATGTTATGGTAAAACTTCGTTTAAAACGATGTGGTAGAAAGCAACGTGCGACTTGAAGGACATGATCGATTGTGGATTTTGCTATCCACCATTTTCCATAGTAATGAAAATGCTCTTGGCTCGACATAGTCTGTTCTATTTGTCCCGAACCAATTTGCGCTGGGTTGTTTGTAAATAAATAGTACACGATGGAGCTCGAGAAGACAGAATTGATTTTTTATCAAGGGAAAGAATCTAGGGTTAGTGAAAACTAATAAATTAGGCCAACTTTGTCAGTCTATCCTTAATACAGAAATGGAAAGGTTAAAATAGGAAAAAAGTCTTATTTTGGAAGAGTGGAAAACTTTTTTGATTAAAAGTCTATGAGAATCAATCGTTCATATTCGATTTCTATAGAAGAGGAAAACGCTTTATTGAAGGAAATCAAAAAAAAAAAGAAAGGGTATGTTGCTACTCTTTTGAAAGAAAAAAGAATAAGAATTCCCGAAGTAATGTCTAAACCCAAGGATTTCACAAATCAAAGATAAAGGATTCCGCAACAAGTAAATATGATTTTCAATCGTCTCAACAATAGAATTAGATCAGAATAAGGAATAAAAGTCAATTTGTTCGAGATGAGATAAAGAAAAAAGTTTAGAGACGACTCAAAAAATTTCGAAAGGTTTCTCATTTGAAGTCTGTCAGTCAAAATTAGCCAACTTGAGTCACGAGTATAAATGAAATTTGTTTTTTCTTCTATAAGGAAATTAATGCAAGTCATAGTCTAATTTTTATATACTTGTATTATAGATAGAAATTCAAATCATTTTCTCGAGCCGTATGAGGAGAAAACCTCCTATACGTTTCTAGGGGGGGCATTGTTTATCTACATCTATCCCAATAAGCTGTCTATCGAATCGTTGCAATTGATGTTCGATCTCGAAGAGAAGGAAGAGATCTTCAAAAAGTTGGTTTTTATGATCCGATAAAGAATCAAACTTCTTTAAATGTTTCAGCTATTCTCTATTTCCTTGAAAAAGGTGCTCAACCTACAAGAACTGTTTATGATATTTTAAGGAAAGCAGAATTCTTTAAAGATAAAGAAAGAACTTTGAGTTAATTGAAGAACTCAAGTATTTAGCTACAATTTGCCTCTTTTTTAGTCCTATTTTTTTGCTGCATTTATGTCGTGCCAATTCAACAAAAGCCCTTATTTAATTTCCTTATTTGTATCTAATTGGTTTTCTTACCATTGTATTTCTATTGACAAAGGTCTATTGAACAAATAGAATTTGTAGCTAGATAGGTCTCCTTATCGTCACTTCATATTAGGTATTTCTGTCTACACTTCGCTCAAATGAGAGGGTTGCCCCCTTGCATGTACTCGCATAGAAGATTTTTCTATTTAAAGAGTTAAAGAAATAGAAATTGCTAAAAAATAACAATTTTGCTATTGTGATTGGGGCTGCCCCTTTTTTAACCTTAGTGAAATTTAACCGATTTGTTTATTTTGGTATTTGAGTGTTTTTAATGAGTGATAAAATCTTTCTTTTGATGTCTTGCTAATTTAATGTTTTGACGGGAGCGTCCGGTGTAATTTCATCGATTTTTAGATTTCGATCGTATCTAAGATCCTATTTTATCTGGGTTGCTAACTCAATGGTAGAGTACTCGGCTTTTAAGTGCGACTATGATCTTTTACACATTTGGATGAAGCAACAAATTCGTCCAGACTCTTGGTAGAGTCTAGAAGACCACGACTGATCCTCAAAGGTAATGAATGGAAAAAATAGCATGTCGTAATAAAATCAATTTCTTTTTTTTTTTTTATTTTAGGAATAAAAAAATTCCGATTTTCTGGGTCTAGTGAATAAATGGATAGAGCCTGACTCTAATTCTGGTAAAAAAAAAAAGCAACGAGCTTAACTTCTTAATTGAAAGGATTCCCCGATCTAATTAGACGTTAAAAATGGATTAGTGCCTGATGCGGGGAAAGGTTGGGTTTTCCTATCAGTGGACCCCTTAATTTTTTTAGGAATCCTAATTATTCTTGAATTATTCTTGATTATAGATTGAAAAGGGATGTTATGAATTGAATGTGTAAAAGAAGCAGTATATTGATAACGAAACTGTATTCCAAAGTCAAAAGAGCGATTGGCCTGCAAAAATAAAAGATTTGTTCTTTTTTGTTTTGGAATTAGAACAAACATAAACTAATTAGATAGAAAAGGACCAGAAAAAGATCTATGGATTAGACTCCCTTTCTTCCCAGGGTTTGTTTTAAAAAATGTAACACCCTGTTCTGACCATATTGCACTATGTATTTGATAAATCGAGAAATACTTTTTTCTCTGATTCAAGTATAAATACAAATGGAAAAATTCGAAGGGTATTCAGAAAAACAGAAATCTCGTCAACAATACTTCGTTTACCCACTTCTCTTTCAGGAATATATTTATGCGTTTGCCCATGATTATGGATTAAATGATTCGGAACCTCTAGAAATTTTTGGTTGTAATAACAAGAAATTTAGTTCACTACTTGTGAAACGTTTAATTATTCGAATGTATCAGCAGAATTTTTGGATTAATTCGGTTAATCATCCTAACCAAGATCGATTGTTGGATCATAGCAATCGTTTTTATTTGGAGTTTTATTCTCTGATTCTATCAGAGGGGTTTGCAATCGTTGTAGAAATCCCATTCTCGCTAAGAGAACTATCTTGTCCGGAAAAAAAAGCTTGTCCGGAAGAAAAAGAAATACCAAAGTTTCAAAATTTACAATCTATTCATTCAATATTTCCCTTTTTAGAAGACAAATTTTTGCATTTACCTTATCTATCACATATAGAGATACTCTATCCTATCCATTTTGAAATCTTGGTTCAAATCCTTGACTACCGAATCAAAGATGTTTCATCTTTGCATTTATTGCGATTCTTTCTCAACTATTATTCGAATTGGAATAGTCTTATTACTTCAATGAAATCCATTTTTCTTTTTTCAAAAGAAAATAAAAGACTATTTAGATTCCTATATAACTCTTATGTATCCGAATATGAATTTTTCTTGTTGTTTCTTCGTAAACAATCTTCTTGCTTACGA